GAATAGACGATTAGGAAGACTAAGAATACTTTCTAGAAATCTTTTTTCCTTTCATTTTTCCCGTCCTTGCCTTGTATTCTATTCCTTTGTATTTGTATGCTTATTTTCTATAATTAGGAATGGTATACAAGTAATGAGTTTCAGACATCCCGCAAAATAAAAAAGAGTATAAAAAAAAAAAAAACAAACAAAGAAAAGACTTATAGAAATAGAATTTTTTGAATCATATATCATTCTATTGATAAACAAGAATTTGGCACTTTTACCAACTTTATTTTAAGGAATCTCTAGATCTAGAAATTCATTTCGTACAACTGAACCTTTTCAAACTGTTTCTTTTTCAGAACCAAAAATATTTGTGCCAAAATCACAGATGCCAAGAATAACAGAAGGCCTTGGACTCGTAATGGATCTTGAAGCACTATTTCTGCGTCTCCCTGACCAAAACCTCCTACATTTGGATTACTTGTTAATGGTTGATCAAGCTTGATGGATTCACCTTCTGAAACAAGAAGTTCTGGTCCTGGAGGTATAATATCAACCACTTGACGTCCTTCTGAAGCATCAACTATGGTTATTTCATATCCCCCCTTTTCTTTACGTGCTATTCTGCTTACTATACCAGCAGATGTAGCATTATAAACTGTATTGTTACTCTTGCTACCATCAGGATAAATCTGACCCCTTCCCCTGTTCCCACCTACATATATGGGATATTTTAAGAAGTGAACGTCTTTTTTCGTAGCAGGGTCGGGGGAAAGAATAGGAAATACGATTTCACTATATTTCTGACCGGGAACAGGACCTATCACAAGAATATTTCTTTTATTAGGACGATAACACTGAAAAGAAAGATTGCCCATCTTTTCTTTCATTTCGGGAGAAATACGATCGGGGGGGGCTAATTCGAATCCCTCAGGTAAAATAAGAACAGCTCCTACATTCAAAGCTCCCTTTTTACCATTAGCAAGAACTTGTTTAAGTTGCATATCATAAGGAATTCGAACAACTGCTTCAAATACAGTATCAGGAAGCACAGCTTGCGGAACTTCAATATCCACGGGCTTATTAGCTAAATGGCAATTGGCACATACAATTCGCCCAGTTGCTTCTCGTGGATTTTCATAACCCTGCTGCGCAAAAATGGGATATGCATTTGAAATAGATGCTCGAGTTATTGCATATATCATGATCGATACATAAATGGATCGAGTCATCTGTTCTTTTACCCAAGAAAAAGTCTTTCTATTTTGCATGGTCCAATCATTGATCCCCGGAATTTCTACAATAAATTTGATAGGTAACTAGTAGAATTCCCTATCCACAAGTTTGCCATTGTATTGATTGTACTGAAAGAATTGTACTGGTGGAATATAGTATGAATACCTTGAATTGAAAAGGTAGAAGTATAAAGAATAAGTAAGATGAAAAATGATTTATTTATACATGAAGAAAGATTCTGATTTGATTGATATCAAAAGATCTAATGAATTATTCATTCATTGAATGATAAATTACTACAAGCGAAGGAGATACACGATTTAAAAAATGGAAGATCCAATATTTCACAATTGTATCTAGAATCACTGGAAAAGTGGAAACAAGACCAGATATAATCTGATCATTCTGAGCCAATCCAAAATCGTTGTAGATCGAACCAATCATTAGTTCCCAACCATGAGTCGAGTGAAATCCGATCCATAAATCAGTAACTAAAAGAATCGAAAAAGCTTTGATTGTATCACTTAAGTTATAGAGAAATTCCTGAATCCAAGAATTTAGAATGAAAAGTTCTTCATTACCCAGAAAAAAATAACCACTTAGAATAGCGAAACAGATTAGATTTGTAGAGAAATGCAAAATGATATGGAAATGAGATTCATTGTGTCTTTGGACCAATTGTATTGTTTCCTTGTGCATTCCTATACGAAGCCTTTGCATATGTGTCTCCGAGTACTCCTTTATCATCTCGTCCAACAGGAATAGTTCTTCTAATTCCATAAATTTTTCTAGAACATTTTTCTCTTGAATATCATTCAAAAGGATTTCGGATTGCCTGGTATTCCACCAATTAAGAACCCAAGTTTCTAGACATTTATTAAATGAGAGAGAAACCCACCAGGGCAAAAAGAGTATAGACACAAGATATGGGAGGGAAGCCAATGCTTTCTTTTTTTTCATTCTGTATCCGTGATGTGAATTTTTAATGAACCTGTTTCATTCGTCGATTCTATCTGAGATTTCTATGAAGCACGAATTATATAACAAGAGCCTATAACTCTAACAAGAACAAGGTATCGAACCTATGGTTCTTTTCCTATTTTTGTTTTTGTGTAAGAATTGAGTCTTTGGATCTAGAATAGAACATAGAAGAAGGGCCCTTTTCGAATGAAAAAAAAAGAAGTAAATATTCTTTCCATATTCCAGAGATCTCAATTAGGCAAATTGTAACCGATTTCCTCTTCATTTCTTCCTTTCGATGAAGACTCGAAAACCTATTTGAACTAACGAATATAATTTGGATTTAAAGACGAAACCTACCGGATCCTTTAATTCTTTTATTTCTATTTCGAAAGATTTCACTGTCTAATCGCAGCGCGGGGATAGGGTATCAATTCAAAGGCCTAAAAAGAGGAATTATGTTTTACGAAAATAAAAGAAATGTTAGGATATTTGATGAATCTATACTTATTAGACTTTTTTCTTTTTACTAGTATAAAGAATGAAGCTGGACGCCATGTGTATACAAAAGAGTTTTTGTGTACAAATAGTTTCTATTCTCCTTAATCTATTTTCTTTCATTAGTTCTATTATATTTTCTTAGTCCATATACGTCCTCCTGCTTTTGAGATGTATTAAGTTCCTTCTCTCATGCTGAGATTTCTTCTTCAGTTCATTTCAAAATACTTCAATGGGTACGCGCAAGAAATAGGCCAATTCGGCAGCTTTTTGTTCAATTTCTCGTGGAGTCAAATTCTCATCAGTACGGGTCAAGGGAATGGCTCCTTGGCCCCTGATTTCCATATAAAGGACACGGCGAGGAAAAAGACCCTCTCTCACCTCCATTCTGATTGATTGGATATCTTTCAGAAAGAAACGAAGGAAGATACGACGATTTCTTCCAGGAAATCCCCAACGAAAAAGGGACATTATCCCTTCTTTTCTATCAAATCGGTCATAACCACTACCTACATTCCATGAAATTGTGCACCACAAATAAGAACTAATGAATAGACCTGCGATCCCATAGAAAGACATCACGATCCCTTGTGGGAAAAAAAGAATTTGCTGAGACGGAAATACGGATATCAGATTTTTACCAAGATAACTGGAAGTTCCAACCACTAAGAATCCTAGTGAACCTAAAAAAAGGATAAAGGCCCAGCAAAAATTACTTGTTTTTCGAGACCCCGTTATAAGTTCTATCCATATATGTTCTGATCGCCAGTTCATACTATACTAGATCCAGTTGCATTCGATTGGAATTGAGAGAATAACTCAAATGGATTTGACTCGATTTTTATTGCTTGATCCCGAAGTAACTTTCATCAACTAGCAGCATTCCGACGGGAACCTTTAGGAATAATTGGTTAGATACATTGAGTTTCTATTTCAAATATTTTTCAAAAAAGATTTGCTGATGATCATTTTGAATTTAATCATTTAATTGATTAAGCTATAATCGCATATACACGCATTAATGCGTATATTATGCATCGGCATACATAACAAAACAACTATTTGTTTATTTGTTTTCGGAAAGGCCACATATCATATATCCTACCATATTACATTAAAAGAGTATCTGTATGATGATCCAGTGTTGAAATAAATTGATGAGATTTGGTCCCATCGTATTTAAACAATCTTATTTCTTTGGACATAAAGAGATAAAGAAGCCATTGCGATTGCCGGAAAGACTAGGCCCACTAAAGGAACAAAAATAGAGGGAAAGTTCAAATCTATCATAGAATGGGTACCTCGATTTCATATTTGTACCTATTATAATTCTAAATTATAATTATAAAGATATCTTATGATAAGTCTATCTATTAGAAAGAATATTAAGATTATCTTAATATGAAGTATTTCAGAATAAATAACGAATGTAGAACTAAATGAAGTGTACCTATTCCTCTTTCTACACGAATATGTATGAGAATCCGCTTTCAGAAATTGGATTCTTCTTCTCCCATCCTTATCTTCATCGTCTTTCTATCTTTCCTTTCAAAACAAAAAGGTGTTTTGAAAGGAAAGATAGAAAAGAGTTTCTTATGAGTTCCCGACTTTAACCAATCTTATTCAACAAAAAGGGATTCCTAGTGAAAAACGGGGGTTCTCGCTAAATAGAAAGAACTTCTATATTCTTCTTATTTGTTATTTGAATATTTCTATTTTCTTTATTTGATTTGAGATTTCTTCTTTCTTTTTATTTCATATTTTATTTTTATTTCCCGGATTTCTCGGAAGGAGAAAGAAATCCTTTTTTATCTTGTCGATAGAGGGATGCTTATTCCTAATCAGGAAGAGAGGTAGAATAAAAAAAGGATCCGGGGCAAAAAGTCATTATCCAAAACTTTTGACTCTTACTACACTTATAACTGATGTACCCAAAGAAAACACCATCTTCTTAGTTTTGTTTTTTTCATTATAATGAACTAAATGCTTATTCGCTACAAAGAAAAATAACTGAAGCTAGTGCTATACTTCCATTTGAAAATGAAGAATTTCAATCTTTTTTAAAATCTTTTTTTAATCTTGATTCAAGGGAAGGAAACCATGTAGCTGAAATAACTCATTCAGAACACCTTTTAAAGGATTACGTGGTACGATTGGGTCGAATAAGCCTTTATGGAATAAATACTCAGCCGCTTGTGAACCGTCGGGTACTGTCTTTTTCAATGTTTGTTCAATTACTCTTTTACCCGCAAAAGCAATGTAGGCATTAGGTTCAGCAATAATGATATCTCCCAACATACCAAAACTTGCTGTAACTCCGCCAGTTGTAGGAGATGTAAGGATTGATACATAGAATAATTTTTTCTTTGATTGATAATCATATGAAGCAGAAGATATTTTAGCCATTTGCATCAAGCTCAAACTCCCTTCTTGCATGCGTGCTCCTCCAGAAGCACACACAATAATGACAGGTAGAGATCGATTAGTAGCATACTCGATCAAACGGGTGATTTTCTCACCTACTACAGATCCCATACTACCTCCCATAAACTGAAAATCCATAACTCCAATTGCTATGGGAATACTATTTAATTGACCTACGCCCGTTTGAACAGCTTCAGTTAAACCCGTTTTTCTTTGATAAAAAGAGATGCGATCTATATAAGGTTCCTCCTCTGAATGAAATTCAATGGGGTCCATAGAGACCATATCTTCATCCATAGGCTCCCAAGTGCCAGGATCAATAAAGAGTTCAATTCTATCTGAACTACTCATTTTCAAATGATATCCGCAGTGTTCACAAATATTCATTTTTGAACTAAAAAATTTTTTATAATTTAATCCATAACAATTCTCACATTGAACCCATAACTGCTTGTATTTTGTATTTATATCGAAATCATTAGATCTTTCTCTTATATTGAAATAACTGCTACTAGTTTTGATACTAGAATTTCCACTTTCAATACTACTTATACTTTCCGTACAAATGAAACTAGAAATGTAACTGTCGATACCACTGTAAATGTCACTCTTAAGACTGATTTCAAAACGAAGATAACTATCAATGCAACTATTAATGTGATTATTCCAATTAGATTGAGTATCATACATGGAATAATAATAGTAGTAATTACTACTATTAGATCCACTATTCAAATAACTAGGAAAAAGAATCTCTAGTTCACTCAAAGAAGAACTAGCATTGTCAATATCAAAAATCTGATTTTCAATATCAAAATATACAGAATAAGTGTCACCATTACTATTTCTAACTAAAAAAGTATGATCAGAGATCAAACTCCAAAAATTCCTGCTATCAAATAAATAATTTAGATAATTAATATTACTGAAACTAGAACTGTGCCAACTAGTAATCTTTTTCTCCGCATCATTTAGAATAGTTTCTTCACTTCCACTGGTATGTCCAAGAGCATCAAGACTATCCATTGATTTGCTTAGTCCACACCTATGTTCTAACTTCTTGTTAGACAACATCGAATTGAACCAACATTTTTCCATAGATTCTTTCCGCCCCCTATTTTATGAAAACCTAATACTAATAGATGAATAGTCATTCGATGAAGAAAAAATCATTTTACTATTTCTTTTTTATTTCTTTTTCTTTCTCATCAGAATTCAAATGAAGCATATGATTATGATCCAATCATTAAGATTGTTAATGAAAAACGAGCGAGTCTTGAAAAGATCTCCTTTTGAGGAATCTGGTGAATCATTTCAATATTATGATAGAATCTTTTCATCAAAAAAAGATATATAAAGACAGGTTTCTCTCATGTAAAACTTTCAATTCTCATCAAAAAGATACATAGTTGTTTCTTCCCATAAATTAAAAAGGAATTCTCGTCTCGTAGAATCTCGTGTCATATATGTCATATAGTCAAATAAGAAAATGAGTTTCTATTACAACAGGGAACGAAAAAGACAATATACAGGATAGGGGTAGAAGGAATCCTTCCCTTGGCTTGATCTATGGCCTGAAACTAAGGAATATAAAATGATCCACCAATCCAATCCCAAGGATCCATAATTCAGCCTATGGATCCAACAATAAAGAATAGAATAGATAAGTTGTTTAGTCTTCCTTCGATCTTATCTTCTTATGTTTATATTTTGTATATACTTGTATATCGTATTGTATATCTATCGTAAGGTCTGTACATATAAAAGATATATGCAAATACACAAAGACCCTCATAGTTCATAGTATTATAGGATTAGTATAAGATGTCTTTCTTTTTATTCGGCCCAATCTTTCTTTTCCTCAAAAAAAGAAAGATTGGGCCAAGTTTCATTGCAATCAATTAGGAGAACAAACAGGAATTGCTAAATTATACGCGCTTATTTTGTATCTTTATCTAGCTTATCCACTGGCTCGAACTCGAATGTGATCTCTTTCCATACTTCACAAGCAGCGGCTAGCTCAGGACTCCATTTGGCAGCTTCACGAATAATATCATTACCTTCACGAGCAAGATCACGTCCCTCATTACGAGCTTGTACACATGCTTCTAAAGCCACCCGATTAGCTACTGCACCGGGTGCATTTCCCCAAGGGTGCCCTAAAGTTCCTCCACCGAACTGTAGTACGGAATCATCCCCAAAGATTTCGGTTAGGGCAGGCATATGCCAAACATGAATACCCCCTGAAGCCACGGGCAGAACACCTGGCATAGAGACCCAGTCTTGAGTGAAAAAAATACCACGACTTCGATCTTTTTCAATAAAATCATCACGTAACAAATCAACAAAACCCAAAGTCATCTCACGTTCCCCTTCCAGTTTACCCACTACTGTACC